ATGCACCTTTCTTTCCTCGTTATAACAGAAAAAAGAATACAGCTGGTTGGATCCAACCTATTCTTGAAATAAACAACTCACACACACTCCCTTTCCAAAAAAGATCAATACACCAACCACTAAACTTAGATTTATTGGATTTGTTGCTAAAATATCGGTATTAAATCCGAAACTCCCGGCAGATGGCCAGCGGCCCAAAGAAACGAAAGAATCGGTTACATTTTTCATATAATCTCCGCTTGACTAAAAAATGGACCAGAGTTCTTTTTCTATCACTTTGCCCCTCTGATTTATTCTTGTTTTTTTTTGAAATCAAGCCAAAAACGAAAATATTCGGGTTATGTTATACAGATAAAGTATGAACGACTCCTTGATTGTTGCAATACCCCCATAAAAGAATTTGGCGTGACTGCGGACAGGCCGGATGAACGAGAGTTGGTATGCTAATTCCTCATCTGCAAATCAGCCCTTCCCGCAAGTTATTTTCTCAACGAATTAAGGAATTGTAGGAGGGAGTTCTTGATTTCATTTGAAAAAGCAAACGACAACAATAAAAAAGAAACTATGTGTTTTTCTAAGATTAAACAATTAAACAAAAGGATTCGCAAATAAAAGTGCTAATGCTACAACCAACCCATAAATCGTTAAAGCTTCCATAAAAGCTAGACTAAGCAATAGAGTACCCCGTATTTTTCCCTCTGCCTCGGGCTGTCTCGCGATACCCTCTACGGCTTGACCCGCAGCAGTCCCTTGACCAATTCCAGGTCCAATAGAAGCAAGCCCTACAGCCAACCCAGCAGCAATAACGGAAGCAGCAGAAATAAGTGGATTCATGATAAGTTCCTCGTACCAACAAAAAGAAATGGTTAATGATACAACCAACGAATTAATTATAACTTAAAATTAGAACTTAATTATTCCTTCGATAGGATTCATCCAGCCACAGTAACTAAGAACTTCGAATTGAAATAAGAATATTATTGAATAATCCGAGTTTTGTTAAATTCATAGAACTTTCGTTCTTTCATTTCTTGGTTACGACCTCTTATTTCAATTCTTTCATCTTTTCTTGATTTCATCTCTTTATTCAGTCAATTCACAGCCACAACGATATGACTTCTATTTGAACCCACACACAGGAGTAGGGAAAATAAACTATATCTTATTTAGGTCATATATAAATATAACCCGTCAATATCTAATATCACATATACATGTCTTTCTTCCATAACGTAAACCATTAAATTAGGTTGAATTCGACAATCTATCTATTCATTTCCCCCCCCTTTAATTTTTGGTAAATTCTTTTCTTCCTTCCGTTTTCTTTATCATTATTCCAACCGAATACATTCTAATTCTAAATGGAGTAATGTAATGAAATTGATTAGTGCGAATTATTGCATAGAAATATTATTATTTGCTTGATCTAATTTCATGCATTTTTTTCCTATTGCTTTCTATCGTATATTAGATTTCTATTCCTTAAGTAAATCATCTTTAGCTGCACATACATTGCTTTGTGGTAAGTTAAAAAAAAAGACTATTTCAATGATGGCCCTCCATAGATTCGCCTATATAAGCCGCGGCTAAAGTTGCAAAAATAAGAGCTTGAATACCACTTGTAAATAATCCAAGGAACATGACAGGGATAGGAATCACTGAAGGTACTAAAGAAACAAGAACAACAACTACTAATTCATCCGCTAAGATATTTCCGAAAAGTCGAAAACTAAGTGATAAGGGTTTTGTGAAATCTTCTAAGATATTAATGGGTAAAAGAATTGGAGTTGGTTGAATATATTTCCCAAAATAACTTAATCCCTTTTTGTTAAGACCTGCATAAAAATATGCCATTGACGTGAGTAAAGCCAAAGCAACAGTAGTATTTATATCATTCGTGGGTGCGCCTAACTCTCCACGAGGTAATTCTATGATTTTCCAAGGTAAAAGAGCTCCTGACCAATTAGAAACAAAAATAAATAGAAACAGGGTTCCAATAAAAGGAACCCAAGGGCCATATTCTTCTCCAATTTGCGTTTTACTCACATCCCGAATGAATTCAAGAACATATTCGAAGAAATTCTGACTCCCAGTTGGAACGGTTTGTGGGTTCCGAACAGCTATAGTAGCGGAACCTAATAAGATAGCAATTACAACCCAAGAAGTAATAAGGACTTGGCCATGGACTTGGAAACCCCCTATTTGCCAATAGAAATGTTGGCCTACCTCCACACCGGATATATCGTATAACCCTTTTAGTGTGTTAATGGAACATGATAGCACATTCATATTACCCTCTGAAAAAAATAGAACTTTAAACAAAATTATTTTGATTCAACTATTTCTTTGTTTACTCGAGTTGGATATTTTCAATATCCAAATTTGAATACTAACCAATCACCATAATATCACCCGTTCTTTTTATCTATATTTATTATCTATATTTATTTAAAAAATTCATATATATAATATAAATAATAACCGATTCCCGAAATCTATC